CATAATGCACATGGATATAGTAAGTCTCGCTTGGGCTGCTTTAATGGTAGTCTTTACATTTTCCCTTTCACTCGTAGTGTGGGGAAGAAGTGGACTTTAGAAGTACTACTAATTGAGTTCAGGAATCAAACCGCCTCGATTGTTTTATAGATCGTTCTGCAACGCATTTTGAACTATTTAAAATCAAAGAATTTGGAATCCAATGGAATGGGATTCCAATGAAGTAATCTATGCTAGGAATCGTATTTTTTCAATCAAAGAGATTTTTCATCGATTCGCGTCTTTATACTTCGAAAAGAACGAAAAGAAAGGGATTCAGATGGTTGGAAATTGATTCCAACCTAAAATTCTTCCGAAATTTTCTATTTCAATCAATGGGGAATGGGCTCTTACTATACTTTATACTTTATAGACGGATACTAAGGAAGACCGGGCCTTTTTTTTTTCTTTTTGTTTTTTTTTTTGTTTCCCCTTTACTTGACTCTTCCAAAGAAGTCGTTTTGGTAAGCGTATACACACTTTCTATAAAAAATGATATAGAGATAGTGGTTGTTTAAGGAGAGACCGGGCAATAATAAGATCTTGCCTCGGGCGAGTTACATGTGGGGTATTTACCCCTTGGTTTCGATTTTAATTTTAGAAAGGCAGTTTTTGCTTTATCGACTTATTTCATAGCCTGGTTCGGGCCTTAAAAATAAGGGAGGGTTCCCCTTCCTTATTTTTAGAAGGAAAGGAATTAGAATCCTAAAATAAGAATTTTTTCAGATTGATCGGAATAAATAACAAATAGATGTATCAAATTAGGTCTTATGTCAATTCCATACAACATACAATATAATATATGGAATTAATATACACATATATGAAGAGAATATTGTAGATTGATATATAGATATATATATATACTTAAGCCTTTATCTTTATTCTAGATTAGAACTTTATAGACGAAGAGATAGATAGTATGGTAGAAAAATTCATTTTTCTACCATACTATCTATCTCTTAGAAAATTGATGATTATAATTAGAGTGCGCCCATTTCATTTAAGTTAAGACGTGAAATTGGAATCCCTTTCATTTTACTTCGTTAATTTTTGATAAGATTAAGAACTTGGAAGGAAACTTTCATTCAATTTCATTTGAATTAATCAGTTTGACTTACTGTTTTTACGTAAATGATAAGTAGAAAAGCGGTCGGAACTAGAATGAATAGTGCAGTAGCAATAAATGCAAGAATATTTACTTCCATAATCTCATCGGTTTTTTACTTCGCAATAACTCGGGATTTAATCCCCTAGAGATGATAAATCTTCTGTCTATCGTCTGTAAATCTAATGAATGAATTACCTCTCGATGATCTTGAACCGGATCACTATCATGAATAACAATATCTGATCTATCAAATCAACCCGTCGTCAAGACTTGAATAGTATAACATAGGAAGTTCTTTTATCCATACCGAATCAAATTTTTGATTCCTAACTCAACTCAATTACTCAAAAAAAAATCAAGACTTCTTTTTGCTTTGGGAATGAAAGTATATCCCTCGATACTCTTTACTAGTTCATAAAAAGGGAAAAATGCATTTTTGTATTTATTAGATCCGTCGGGACTGGCGGGGCTCGAACCCGCAGCTTCCGCCTTGACAGGGCGGTGCTCTAACCGATTGAACTACAATCCCGGGGAAATAAGGGATCTAGCAGAAATTTTAATTCTTTTTTATCTTCGTATGGAGTCTTTCTGAAGGACAAAGGGTTTTATACCATTTCATGGTAGATTGATGTGGTTTATTGGGCCGAGCTGGATTTGAACCAGCGTAGACATATTGCCAACGAATTTACAGTCCGTCCCCATTAACCGCTCGGGCATCGACCCAGGAAGAATCCATTTTATTTTTTTTTTTTAGAGGCTTATTGGTAATCCATGATCAACTTCCTTTCGTAGTACCCTACCCCCAGGGGAATTCGAATCCCCGCTGCCTCCTTGAAAGAGAGATGTCCTAAACCACTAGACGATGGGGGCCAACTTGACCAACCGCCCTTATACTACCATCATAGTATGATCGGTTTTTTGAAATTGTCAATATAATGGAATGATCAGATTGGGGGATCTTTCTGTTTTTCAGAATTGTATAGAATTTTTGGATTCGTCATTCATATTCATGAATTATTCATTAGAATCAACATTCTCTATATAAATCTGTTCGGGATCAAGAAGTTATCAAAAAATTTCCTTAAGACTTTTAGTTCAAGGGGATCCTCTTCATCACATGATTCAATGAAAAATCTCAAAATTTTTGGATGTCGAATTGGTAAGTGTATGTGTATGTTATGTACCAATCAAGTGAATTTTGTTTTAATAGGGATCATCTCAATAAAAGAACAGAAATTAGGGCTCTCAAAACAATTCATTTTACCCCCCGACTTTCTAGACAAATCCATTTGATTATAGCCACTACAAATCTACTGCATATTACTATATATATATATATATAATTATAAT